CATGACATAATAGATCGGTGACCCAACATTTAGAGAAAGCGAGAGTAGAGATTTTCAATCATGGAAAGAAAAAAATTGATTAAATAAAAAGAGCCGGCTATCGGAATCGAACCGATGACCATCGCATTACAAATGCGATGCTCTAACCTCTGAGCTAAGCGGGCGGATATAAGAGCAATAGTGTATAGGAATACAGGAAACTATCAGATCTTGGCTATTACCTAGTGATTCTTCTTCTTTTTTGAATTTATTGATTATTTAAATTCCTTATATTTATTAGTTATATATTTTAGATTCTATTTAGAAAATAGAAAAGAAAACTATTTAGATATAGATAAATTAGATATCTAAATAGAAATTAAATTTCATATTCATATATATGTGAATATAAAATATCAATATATCAATGAAATTAGGATTTGAAATGAAAAAAAAAGAATGAATATCGACCGTTCCACTATTCCAAACTGCACTGTAAAAATTAAGGAGGAGGAAAGGCACATATATATGTGGGATATATCTATCCATATTGAATTGCGGATACATCAATGATAGAATCAATTTCGTATTGAAACAAATAGGGTTCATCCAATAGAGATGAAATGATAGAATATAGAATAGGGGGTGGCAAAAAAATAAAATAGCAGCATACACTTTTTCGATATAGGAATCATTACCTAATGAATTCAATAGTGCCAAGATAAATTATAAATGAAAGAGGTGGATGAAATTACCCTTGTCTCAAAAGAAAGGGGATATGGCGAAATTGGTAGACGCTACGGACTTGATTGGATTGAGCCTTGGTATGGAAACCTGCTAAGTGGTAACTTCCAAATTCAGAGAAACCCTGGAACTAAAAATGGGCAATCCTGAGCCAAATCTTTGTTTTGAGAGAAAAGATGGAAAATGAGAATAAAAGGGATAGGTGCAGAGACTCAATGGAAGCTGTTCTAACGAATGAAATTGACTACGTTACGTTAGTAGCTAAAATCCTTCTATTGAAATGACAGAAAGGATAACCTTATATACCTAATACGTACGTATACATACTTACATAGCTCTATATATGAAAATAGAAATTTTCTATTTCTATTAGAATCTTCTATTTCTATTCTATATTAATTAGAATGATAGAGATCAAAAAATATATGAAAAATTGAAGAGTTATTGTGAATCAATTCCAATTGAAGTTGAAAAAAGAATCGAATTCAAATATTCAGTGATCAAATGATTCATTCCAGAGTTTGATAGATCTTTTGAAGATTAATTGGACGAGAATAAAGAGAGAGTCCCATTTTACATGTCAATACCGACAACAATGAAATTTATAGTAAGAGGAAAATCCGTCGAATTTTTAAATCGTGAGGGTTCAAGTCCCTCTATCCCCAATAAAAAGCCCATTTTACTTCCTCACCCTCTTTCTTTTTTTTTTCATCAGTGGTTTAGTTTAAACAAAATGAAATATCTTTCTCATTTCATTCACTCTGTTCTTTCACAAATGGATCCGAATCAAAATCCTCGTATCTTCTTCCAATCCAATCTCATTTGTTTTGTATAGTACGATATGAACATATATATGTTCAAGGAATTTCCGTTATTGAATCATTCATAGTCCATATCTTTTTCCTGACATTTACAAAGAATGTCTTCTTTTTGAATATCTAAGAAATTCAGGGGCTAGGTCCAATTTGTTAAGATTTTATTTTTTAATTCTTTTCATTGACATAGATATAAGTACTCTGCTAGGATGATGCACGGGAAATGGTCGGGATAGCTCAGTTGGTAGAGCAGAGGACTGAAAATCCTCGTGTCACCAGTTCAAATCTGGTTCCTGACACATGAATAATGTATCGGATAGATATTCATACCTCATACAAATGAAATTAATTCATTTGGACGAGATATTCTTTTCTTTCAAATTTCATATTTTTTTGTCACTCTTGCTCAAGTTACTTTCTGAGGTCCCCACTAAGTGATGTGCGAGGTACAAAGTTCATGGTGCAGAATCATCCTATTGTGCTCATACGAAATGTATATTATATGATATCTTCCCAATTGGGGAATAGCAATGAGAGCCTCTTTTTCTTTTTTTCTTTTAGACCCTCCACAATACGAATGAAAGTCCAGTTACTCTGTTTCATCTAGAAGGGGAATGCCAAGATGCTCATTGATTGATAAAAAACCGCTTTTTTACTTATACGACACGACTCCAGATTTCATTTTAATTTCAATCAATGAGCATCTTGAATTTCATAGAAATTGGGCGTAATATAGTCTTTACGTAAGGGCCAGCCTATCCAACTTTCAGGCATCAAGATACGTTTAAGGCGAGGATGATTCTCATAAGAAATTCCCAACATATCATAAGATTCCCGTTCCTGAAAATCAGCACTTCTCCAAATCCAGAAAACTGACGGGGTTTGAGGATTACTCCTGGGAGCAAATATTTTTATGCATACCTCTTCTGGTTTATCTATACCATACCGTATTTTCGTAAGGT